GCTTTAGCCAATGCTCCTATCAAAGGAATTGTGGGGACTATAGTATCAAACGTATTAATAGAAACATCTATAATAAATGAATTTTCTAACATTTGACTCCTTACCACAACCACACAAGGCTTTAGCCGTAAACTTGAAAGATGGCCCAGAAAATCGAGGGAGTGCTTGGAGAATTGGTTTATTTGAATTCTATCTGGTTGAGGCCACAAGTCAAAATAACCTTGCCAAAAATTGACAAGGTAATACTTCCATTTTTTTATCAGAAGAGGTGTTCCTTTTGAAGCCAGAATGGCTTTTCTTTGATATCTGACATAATTCATGAAAGGATCCTTGAACAACCATAAGGTGGTCTGAAAATTTTTATGAAAAATGACGAAAAACTTGTCTATTTTTCGATAAAAATGTGTTCGCTCAAGAAGGACTCTATACGATCTTGATCGTAAATGAACAGATTGTTTACGGAGAAAAACGAATATGGATTCGCATTCATATATATGAAAATTATATAGGAACAAGAAAAATCTTTGATTCTGATTTGAAAAATGCGAAATATTGATTTTTTTTTGAGTAATCAGATTATTCGAATTCTGAGACTCGTAGAGAAAGAATCGTAATAAATGCAAAGCGGGGGTATCCTGTATCCAAGAGCGAAGGGTTTGAATCAAGAGTTCCAGATGGATGGGGTAGGGTATTAGTATATCTAAGGCATTATTTAAATGTGATAATTGATCCTCTAAAAAGGGAAATGTTGAATGAATTGATCGTAAATTATGAGATTTTGCTATTTCTTTCGCTTCTAGGGAAGGTACTAATCGCAGAGGGAATGGAATTTCCACAATGAGTGAAAAACCCTCTGATATCATTTTATCATAAAAATGCTTCTTCTGATTCTGATCACGAAATGTATTTTGGTTAAAATTATTATCAAAGATAATCAAATGCTTCTGTTGATACATTCGAGTAATTAAACGTTTCGAAATTAGTGAACTGGATTTATTGTCATAACCTAAATTTTCGAGAGGTTCAGAAAGAATCGATCTATTTAAACCATGATCATGAGCAAGCGCATAAATATACTCCTGAAATAGAAGTGGATATAAGAAGTCTTGTCGTCGAGATCTATCTATTTGGAAATATCCTTGTAATTCTTCCATTGAAAATGAGATTTGAACCAAAGACCGGGGGTTTCTTGGACTATCAAATGATACATAGTGCGATACAATCAAAACAAGGTAGATAGTCAGAAAATGATATATACCCTGAAGATAGATAAGCTTATCAAGGGATTCTCTTTTTTTTTTTCATCCAATAGGTTTGTGTTCTTTAATTAGGATATTGAAATAATAAGAAATCCTTTATTTTTGCAACCCGATCGCTCTTTTGACTTTAGAATTGATTCTATTTATCAATATACCGTTTCTTCTACACATTCGTCTCCACTCAATAAGAATGGAGATAGTTAATAGTTAGGATTCAAAAAAAAAAAAGAAATAAAGAAATGGAGAATCCACTTATTTTTATGGTTATGGGAAAACCTTTTCCCGAATCAGGTACTAATATATTTCTAACGTATAATTAGATCGGGAAATCATTCGAATTAAGAAGAGAAGCTCGTTGCTTTTTGTTTTCTATAATTAGATCCTTGCGGCTCTATCCATTTATTCACTCGACCCATATTTAAGTATAATATAAGAATTCAAAGAATACTTTGTATTGATCCGGTAAGGATTAAGAATGAAGTGCTCTTAGAGTTCTTCCTTAATTTTTTAATACGACATGCTGTTTTTTCCATTCGTTCTCTTTCAGGATCAGTCGTGGTCTTACAAACTCTACCAATGGTATGGACGAATTCGTTGCTTCATCTAAATGTGTAAAAGATTCTAGTCGCACTTAAAAGCCGAGTACTCTACCGTTGAGTTAGCAACCCGAGTGTATAGACGATCTGAATCATAATAAAAAGAAAGAAATTGCAAACCCCATCTAGAATTAGAATTTGGAGAGAAATAGATTTACTTAATTGAAAATTACCATAATGAAATTCTATTTATTCAATACACTATTGTCAATATAAACTGAACGTTGACAAGCACCTGGACAGAAAGACCCTATGAAGCTTTACTGTTCCGGCTTTGGGCCTTTCCTGCGCAGCTTAGGTGGAGGGCGAAGAAGGCCCCCTTCCGGGGGGGGCCGAGCCGTCAGTGAGATACCACTCTGGAAGAGCTAGAATTCTAATCTTGTGTCAGGATCTACGGGCCAAGGGACAGTCTCAGCTAGACAAAATCAAAAAGAAATCAAAGTGAAAAAAAAAAAGGACTAGCGCTGTATTGACACTAGCTACGTGCAGTGCACACGTAGCTAGTTTTTGAACGAATTAAAAAATTCGTTTCCACCAAGGTTTGGTTTTTTTTCTTTTCCTATTATCTAGGATCCTTTTCCCCCATCGGTCGTATTTTTCAAATTCCACAGTCATATTCCCCCTTTGGTCATAGTGTATGACCTCGAGGGTAGTGTTGCCGGCTCTATCTGTCGTTTTGTTCGAAACATAGGTCACGTTCTGCGGTTTTGGGTAATACCAAGGACTTAGCAGATTCAAACACTTCAGCATTGTTACACCGAAATGACAGAGCACGTACCTATGCTCGATCGAATAATGCTTATCCAAATATAGATATAGTTGGATAAATCGATCGACGCAAATTATGAGTATTTCTACCCGATTTTCTTTTTTCGAAAGATACTGGGAGATCGCCACCCACATCGATAGGTTGAATATCGATTTTTCGAATGGCATCCAAACCAGTAAAAGGTACTTCCAACCGAGGAATATTTTCCAAGCATCGATGTTAAGAAAATACTTGAAAATCAGTTCTATAAACTTTTTTATATAAAAGTTTATATAAAAGTACCAAACTCGGATTATTACCAAAATAACCAAAATAACTTTTTTATATGGTTCCAATTTTTGATCTAAAAGAATTTGATACTTTCGTATTGCATAAACAATGAAAATTACCATCTTTTTCTCCTATTAGATACAATAAGTACAAGTCAGATCCTAGATGTAAAAATAGTGAGTCTCTTACTCACCCGTCCGCCACTGGAAACACCACTTCCCGTCCGACTTGCATGTGTTAAGCATGCCGCCAGCGTTCATCCTGAGCCAGGATCGAACTCTCCATGAGATTTTTCATAGTTGCATTACTTATAGCTTCCTTGTTCGTAGACAAAAAAATAGGATTCGGATTAGAAAAAAAATCCTGAAAGTTCTTGAAAAATTTTTGCTTTCTTTAAGATATTATAAACGGTTCTCGTAGGCTCAGCTCCTTTTTCAATGAAATGAAAAATAGCAGGAAGATTTAAAGAAGTTTGATTATGGATCGGGTCGTAAAGACCCACTTTACAAAGAGCCCTTCCATCTCTTCGGGATCGAACATCAATTGCAACGATTCGATAGATGGCCCATTGGGATAGCTGTAGATGACTACAGCCCCCCTTAGAAACGTAAGGGAGGTTTTCTCCTCGTACGGCTCGAGAAAGAATGATTCGAAGGGTGATCTATCGATTCGAAAATCAAGTGAGAACCCCAATTCATCAAAAAATCATTTTTTTTATAGCTCGGGTTGTTGGATCATTCTCACCCAAAGAAAAAGTGAATGAGTGAAAAGGCCCTAAGGTTCATTCATTTATTGAGCTCTCTTTAACTCCATTTTTGTCTCATTTAGAATCAATTTTCCTTTTTTTATGAAAATTCAATTGTTGAGACAATTGAAAATGGCGTTTTCTTGTTACATGATATTTTCACTTTTTTTTTTTTGAATCGTTAGGCTTAAACATTACTTCGGTGATCCGTAATCATACCAAAAGGGCAGCAACATCCCTTTTGTGATTTCTTTCTCTTTAAAGAATCATACGAATGGTTGATTCCCCTCGATTCGATACACCTAAACCTCTTGCTGGAATTGGATTGTTTCAATTTCTTTCTTATTAAATAGAAATAACAGTCACGAAGTTCGTCTATTAATTGCTGTGAACCATAGATCCCTACCTCTGAGAAATGACTCAATCATTTCTTCTCGAGCTCCATTGTATCCTATTTAATTAATTACTTACACGTTCACGAAAACGAAAAAAGGGTTCGTGGAAAGTGGAAATAAAAAACAAATTTTGTATGTCGAGTTCAGAGCACCTTCTATACTCGAACTAGAATCTTCAAAAAAGAAAGAAAATGATGGATGTTAAGAATCCATAGTTCATCATGTCCTTCAAGTCGCACGTTGCTTCCGACCGCATCGTTTTAAACGAAGTTTCACCATAAAACTGCTTTCCTTTAGAACCCGTATGAAATTGATTCAATATGGAATCATGAATAGTCATTGGCTGAATCGAAAGTATAGTAATTGATATTGACTTTTATCAATTACTAATTGGTATTCTACATATGGATAATATTATAGAATACCTTGGAGCGGAAGGATTCGAACCTTCGAATAACGAGATCAAAACCCGCTGCCTTACCACTTGGCCACGCCCCACTACACATTGACCGCATACGGATTCCATCCTTTATAGGCACATAGGATAAAGTTCTCTTTCTTCGAACTAGTAACTAGAAGAAAGAAAAGTGTGGGATGTGCTGGGACGAAAGGTTTCGAACCTTCGATATTCCGGGAACAAGACCCGGCGCCTTACCACTCGGCCACGCCCCACATCCATCCCACATCCACAACAAATAGAGTTGTTTCTTTTTTTTTCAATCAATTCAATATTATTGACTTATTTTAGTGAATTGTCAAATCACTATCAATAAAAACCTCTATGGAATCCGTTAGATTGGTACTAGGATTTCACACAACTAGTTAGAGAATTCCACTGAATTTATTGATCATTAGATAGAATTCAATTAAGATATTGTATGAAAGTATGCTTCCTTCTATTTTCGTGCGAGAATTGAGGGGTTTTTGATTGAGTACGTAAAAAAAGCAGGATTCTTTTGTTCATTT